TGTTCAGAAACGAAATGTTCCAAATGTTCCTGGAAATTCTTGCTCCCATTGGAACATTTGTATCTATATGCATCAGGATCCCGATTCATGGATCTCTCGGTTCGAGAAATAAGAGGATCAAACCATTTCTTCTGACTCTTTTTCATTTTCGATAAATGTTGGTTGATCGTATATTTCATTATAGTTATATGATTCAGAGTATCATTTCCTATTCGATCCCTTTGAATTCCATATTCGAATTTGCGATCGGATCTATTCATTAAAAAGAATCGATTCGATACATTTCTTATGTATCCATAGGTGCTATATTGGATTTGAATCAGATTTCGGATCAATCTATATTGATTGACTGCCTCCATTATGTTGTTGCTAGCAAATACCGCTGTTTTTAGTTTTGGATCTTCCAAATCATTCCCGCAGTAGATCCGGACCGATTTTTTTCTGATCCTTCGATAAAAAGATTCATTCTCTTCATAAAAAAGAGGAGGTAGAACCAATAAAGATTTCTTTTTCGATTCATCTCTGGAGTTGAATACCTCATTCAAGAATTTTTTTTGATCCAACCCGTAGGAATCAATAGAAAAGGCAAATCCCCTATGATACACCAGATCCGGCTCGGTTATTGATAGAGTGAATAGATCTGCCATTTCTTGAAATCTCTCTTCTGATTCAAAATCGTGGTGTAACGTGTATCCCCCTTTGTTCCGGTCATGGAATAGATGAAATAAATCAAAAAATGGATTTTTTTTCAAGAATGAAATCTTATTGGAACTGTCCATATCCGGTTCATCCTTCGGAACCATATCACATCCCGGATCTGATGAAATAGGATGAATTGAGACGGTATTTTGTAAATACGTAATTATCTTGAATATATCAACCATTTCTTTATTTTCCGATCGCCTGGAAGGGACAAAAGAAACATCTTGTTTTTTCTTCAAAAATTTCTGATCTCTAGTGGACCTCTCAGTAGGATTCGAACCCAGATGAAGTTCTGACCATCTGTCAGAGAAAAAAGAACGAATTGATCTTGTAGGATTCCCAAGAAATTCTTCGATTTCTTCCGGAAGCAGATGAATAATCATCTGCTTCTCACGTTCCGTGAATAGCCGGGACATTGAGGAAGACCCAAAAAGGCATTTCGGGAATCGATCTGATTCTATCTCTGTTCCTTCCGTTTGAAGAAAGGAAGGATCCAAAAGAATCGATCTTTCTTTTAGTTGCTGAATCTCTCTTTGATCGATCAATGTGTGATATTCCGAATCCTCATTTCTAATGGAATCGAAATGATCTATGGATTGATCAGAAGATCCTTTCAATTGGCTAGAATCCCTTACTTGAACGAAAATAGATCTTGTGGAATCATATTGAATATTTGACAATACATTCCGTACCTTGCTAAAAAACCGATCCTTGTTTACCAACCACACATTGTCTAACCAAATCAAATTCTCTCTCGATACGTTCCTCAAAAAATCCGATTCGTGTTGATTCTTCCCCCAACTAACGAAGAGATCTTGGCGGAATTGCCACATATGAAATTGAGCACAATTTTGCAAAGAAATACCCCACTTGTTTCTCGAGAAGAGATGGGAAACATGCTCAATATCATTTGATTGAATAGTTGCCTCAGCTCCTTGTTGTTTGAAGAAAACCTCCCCTTCAATTGGTCTTTTTTCACGAAAAGCAGACATGAGATAACAAATCAAGTCTTTCCCTAAGATTTCGAATAGCTGTCCCGAATTCAAGTTGATTATGTTTCGCTTCTTCCTCGGAGAAAGACGATCAAACAATTCCCAATCATGGTCCTTGCGGATCGGATCATCCGTATAGGATAAAAAAAGAAACTCCAGATATTTGCTATCTTTCTCTTTGAATGAGATCTCAATTCCAGCTACGGTTTCATTAGATATCTTACAACTAGAATCCCTCTTTTTTCCGATCCGGTTCCTCCACCACCGCGAACTCCGGTTAGATTCAGGCATGATACACTTTTTATTTATTGGGAGAACCCAAGTACTCTCTTGCGGATCCATGAAACAACTCTCAGAAATCTTTCTCCCTTTTGGGAGATACAGGAGCGAAACAATCAACCTATTGATATTGGAAGACCAAAAAGATTCTTCCAATGTCTCATTTCTGGGTCCAATGGAATTCATAGGTATAGGAAGAATAGGTATAGGAAGAAGCCCCATCAAATAGAGATTTTTTCTTTCGACCATCTTTCGATTGTTAATACGAGATATAAGGACCGCTACTACAAGCAATACTACACCTTTGATCGTGAAATATCGATTGCTTGTTGAACCCTGTGAATCACGTGAAAGTAGGATACTCCAAATTCGGGGGTCAAAGAGTTTCATAAAACGTTCTTGGTGGAAAAAAATGTGAGTGAAAGATCCCACTGAATCGAATTTGATCCATGAATCTAAGAAATAGTGAGAATTCTTGATCTCTCTCAATATCTCTCTCAATTCGAAGATCCAGGATTTGAATTGAT